AATGAATTGCCTGATAAAAAGGGTTACCTTGATAGGGTAAATTATGTAATAATATTGCATTCATTATATTTAATAGAATTAAACTATTCCTAAAAGTATCAAAAACTTTTGTGCATCATACACTAAAATATAAACAACTAAAAAGATAAGCTAATTAAGCTACTGGGCTCATACCCCACTTATAAAGGTTCCAACCCTTTTCTTTTTAATTTTTAATAATTCAGCTAAAATTATATTTTTCTTTATCCTAATAACAGGAACTATAATTACCGTCTCGTCTAATTCTTGACTAGGTGCTTGAATAGGATTAGAAATCAATTTATTATCATTTATCCCCCTAATAAATAATAATAACTTGATATCTACAGAAGCCTCATTAAAGTACTTTTTAACTCAAGCTATAGCCTCAGCTGTATTACTATTTGCTATCATAATAAGATACCTAAACAACCATCCTATTATACAAGATAATACCATCTACGGTGACTTAATAATTACTTCATCATTATTGTTAAAAAGTGGTACTGCACCTTTCCACTTCTGATTCCCTAATGTAATAGAAGGGCTCTCCTGAATAAGTGCACTCACTTTAATGACATGACAAAAAATCGCCCCCCTTATATTAATTTCTTACACTATACTAAGCAATTTTATTATCTTAGTAATTATTACTTCGACTATTACCGGTTCCTTAGGAGGGCTTAACCAAACCTCCCTAAGGAAATTAATGGCTTTTTCATCCATCAATCATTTAGGATGAATACTAGCAGCTATACAAGCAAATGAATCACTATGAATTATTTATTTCTCTTTTTACACATTCCTATCTTTCAGCCTAATCTTCATATTCAATAGCTTCAAAATATTTCATATTAATCAATTATTTAATTCATTTTTCAGTTCTAAAATTCTAAAATTCACCCTATTTTTAAATTTATTATCTTTAGGGGGACTACCGCCTTTTATCGGATTTTTACCTAAATGATTAGTTATTCAATTACTAGTGTTAAAAAATCAATACATCTTAATAACAATTATAACAGTAATAACATTAATCACATTATTTTTTTATTTACGATTATGCTTCGCAGCCTTTATACTTAATTATTACGAAAACAATTGACCTACTAATATAAAAATTAATTTTATCTCTTTCAAAATTATATTAACCCTATCTTTCATCTCCACTTTCAGTTTAATCCTAGTGTCTATAATTTATTTATTCTTATAAATTTTATAGCAAGGCTTTAAGTTAATCAAACTAATAGCCTTCAAAGCTATAAATATAAGTTTAATCTTTTAAGCCTTAGTAAAATTTTACTCCTTTAGAATTGCAGTCTAATATCATTATTGACTACAAGGCCATGATTAAAAAGAATAAATTCTTATAGATAGATTTACAGTCTATCGCCTAAACTTCAGCCATTTAATCGCGACAATGGCTATTTTCAACAAATCACAAAGATATTGGAACTTTATATTTCATTTTCGGAGCCTGAGCAGGAATAGTTGGGACATCTCTTAGAATTTTAGTTCGAGCAGAGTTAGGTCATCCTGGAGCATTAATTGGAGACGATCAAATTTATAATGTAATTGTAACTGCTCACGCTTTCGTAATAATTTTTTTCATAGTTATACCTATTATAATCGGAGGATTTGGAAATTGATTAGTCCCTTTAATACTAGGAGCACCAGATATAGCCTTCCCCCGAATAAATAATATAAGATTCTGATTACTGCCCCCCTCTCTCACCTTATTGTTAGTCAGCAGCATGGTAGAAAACGGAGCCGGTACAGGTTGAACTGTATACCCACCCCTATCGTCTATTATCGCCCATGGAGGAGCATCTGTCGATCTAGCTATCTTTTCACTCCATTTAGCAGGTATCTCTTCAATCTTAGGAGCTGTAAATTTTATTACAACAGTAATTAATATGCGATCAACAGGAATTACATTTGATCGAATACCTTTATTTGTTTGAGCAGTAGTATTAACAGCCCTATTACTTTTATTATCCCTCCCTGTCTTAGCTGGTGCTATCACAATACTTTTAACAGATCGAAATCTAAATACTTCCTTTTTCGACCCGGCGGGCGGAGGAGACCCAATTCTTTACCAACATTTATTTTGGTTTTTCGGACACCCAGAAGTGTATATTTTAATTCTCCCTGGATTTGGTATAATCTCACATATTATTAGTCAAGAAGCAGGTAAAAAGGAAACCTTTGGATCTTTAGGAATAATCTATGCTATAATAGCAATTGGACTTCTAGGTTTTATTGTATGAGCTCATCATATATTTACAGTAGGAATAGATGTCGACACTCGAGCTTACTTTACTTCAGCTACAATAATTATTGCAGTACCTACAGGTATTAAAATTTTCAGTTGATTAGCTACCCTCCACGGCACACAATTAAATTATTCCCCAGCAATATTATGAGCCCTAGGATTTGTATTCTTATTTACAGTAGGAGGATTAACAGGAGTTGTACTTGCTAATTCTTCTGTAGATATTATTTTACATGACACATATTATGTAGTAGCTCATTTTCACTACGTACTATCTATAGGAGCTGTATTCGCAATTATAGCTGGATTTGTACACTGATACCCCCTATTTACTGGATTAACTCTTAATCCTAACTGATTAAAAAGTCAATTTATTATTATATTTATCGGTGTAAATTTAACATTCTTCCCTCAACATTTCTTAGGATTAGCAGGAATACCTCGTCGATATTCAGATTACCCCGACGCTTATACAACATGAAATGTAGTATCCACAATTGGCTCATCTATTTCTTTACTAGGAATTTTATTTTTCTTATTTATTATTTGAGAAAGATTAGTAACACAACGGCAAGTAATTTACCCTATACAACTTAGTTCATCAATTGAATGACTTCAAAATACTCCTCCGGCCGAACATAGTTACTCAGAATTACCTCTTTTAACTAACTATCTAATATGGCAGATTAGTGCAATGGATTTAAGCTCCATATATAAAGTATTTTACTTTTATTAGAAACAAATGACAACATGAGCTGCCCTTGGCCTTCAAGATAGAGCCTCCCCTCTTATAGAACAACTTACCTTCTTCCATGACCATGCACTAATAATTCTAGTAATAATCACAACATTAGTTGGTTACTTAATGTTTATACTATTTTTCAACTCATACACAAACCGAAATCTCCTACACGGACAAACCATTGAAATAATTTGAACAATTCTTCCAGCTATTGTCCTCCTATTTATTGCTCTTCCATCTCTTCGACTACTTTATTTACTAGATGAAATCAATGAACCTTCAGTAACTCTAAAAGCTATTGGACATCAGTGATATTGAAGTTACGAATATTCAGATTTTTTAAATGTTGAATTTGACTCATATATAATTCCAACTAACGAATTAGCTACAGATGGATTCCGCCTATTAGATGTTGACAACCGAGTAATTCTACCTATAAATTCACAAATTCGAATCTTAGTGACAGCTGCAGATGTTATCCATTCTTGAACAGTCCCCGCTCTAGGTGTAAAAGTAGATGGAACACCTGGACGACTAAACCAAACAAACTTCCTAATAAACCGACCTGGTTTATTTTATGGTCAATGTTCAGAAATTTGCGGAGCTAATCACAGATTTATACCTATTGTAATCGAAAGACTTCCTATTAATCATTTCATTAAATGAGTAACTAATAGAGCTAACTCATAACTTTCATTAGATGACTGAAAGCAAGTATTGGTCTCTTAAACCATCCTATAGTAAATTAGCACTTACTTCTAATGAAAAAATTAGTTAAAAAATAACATTAGTATGTCAAACTAAAATTATTAAATTATTTAATATTTTTTAATCCCACAAATAGCTCCTATAGGTTGATTAAGCTTATTCGTTATCTTTTCAATTACCTTTATTTTATTTAGTATAATAAATTATTACTCCGTAATCCCCCAAACACCTAAATCACAAATTTCAAATAAGTACTCAACAACTTCTTTAAATTGAAAATGATAACTAACTTATTTTCTGTATTCGACCCATCCTCAAGCATCTTCAATCTCTCTATAAATTGAATAAGAACATTTTTAGGATTATTATTAATCCCTTCCGCTTATTGATTAATACCTTCCCGATGGSACATCTTCTGAAATTCCATTCTATTAACCTTACATAAGGAATTTAAAACTCTTTTAGGCCCCTCAGGGCATTCAGGCTCAACTTTCATTTTTGTCTCCCTATTTTCACTAATTTTATTTAATAATTTTATAGGATTATTCCCTTATATTTTTACTAGAACAAGCCATCTTACATTAACCCTTACACTAGCTCTACCTTTATGACTATGTTTTATACTATATGGATGAATTAACCACACCCAACATATATTTGCACACTTAGTACCCCAAGGAACTCCAGCAGTTCTTATACCATTTATAGTTTGCATTGAAACTATTAGTAACATTATCCGCCCTGGAACCTTAGCCGTTCGATTAGCAGCCAACATAATTGCAGGACACCTACTTCTTACTCTACTAGGTAATACTGGGCCTTCACTTTCCTACATAATTGTATCCTTTTTACTGGTAGGTCAAATTGCTCTTCTAATTCTAGAGTCAGCTGTTGCTATTATTCAATCATACGTATTTGCAGTGTTAAGAACACTATACTCTAGTGAAGTAAATTAATGTCAACACACTCAAACCATCCATTCCATTTAGTAGATTATAGCCCCTGACCTTTAACAGGAGCAATTGGAGCTATAACATCCGTATCAGGATTAGTAAAGTGATTTCATCAATATGATATTTCACTATTTGTACTAGGCAATATAATTACCATTTTAACAGTATATCAATGATGACGAGACGTCTCTCGAGAAGGAACCTTTCAAGGTCTACATACTTTACCCGTAACCTTAGGACTTCGATGAGGAATAATCCTATTCATTTTATCAGAAGTATTGTTCTTTGTATCTTTCTTCTGAGCTTTTTTCCATAGAAGATTATCTCCAGCTATTGAATTAGGAGCTATATGACCTCCAGCTGGAATCCAACCATTTAACCCATTCCAAATTCCTTTACTAAACACAGCAATTCTCCTATCTTCAGGAGTTACAGTAACTTGAGCTCACCACAGACTAATAGAAGGTAATCATTCACAAGCTACACAAGGATTATTTTTTACAGTTCTATTAGGAATTTATTTTACTATTTTACAAGCATACGAGTACATTGAAGCCCCATTTACTATCGCAGACTCAGTTTATGGTTCTACCTTTTTCATAGCAACAGGATTCCATGGAATTCATGTACTAATCGGAACTTCATTTCTACTTGTATGCCTAATCCGCCATTTAAATAACCATTTTTCAAAAACCCATCATTTTGGGTTCGAAGCAGCTGCGTGATATTGACATTTTGTTGATATTGTTTGACTATTCCTATACATCTCAATTTACTGATGAGGAGGCTAATTTATAATTATCTATATAGTATATAAGTATATTTGACTTCCAATCATAAGGCCTACTAATTAGTAGTATAGATAATCTTTTCAATTGCTATTATAGCATCAATTTTAATTATTATTGCAAGAGTAGTGATAATATTAGCATCTATTTTATCAAAAAAAGCTCTGACAGATCGTGAAAAATGTTCTCCATTTGAATGTGGATTTGATCCTAAATCATCCTCTCGACTACCCTTTTCACTTCGGTTCTTTTTAATCACTATCATTTTTTTAATTTTTGATGTAGAAATTGCTCTTATTTTACCTATAGTTTTAATTATCTCCACTTCAAATATAATAGTATGAACAACAACAAGAATTGTATTTATTATTATTCTAATTATCGGCCTATATCATGAATGAAATCAAGGTATACTAAATTGATCAAACTAGGGTTGTAGTTAATTATAACAGTTGATTTGCATTCAAAAAGTATTGAAATATTCAATCTACCTTAAACCCAAGAATATGAAGCGATTTATTGCAATTAGTTTCGACCTAATCTTAGGTATTTAATACCCTTATTCTATATAATAACCCTATTAATTAATACCTATTAATTGAAGCCAAACAGAGGCTTATCACTGTTAATGATAGAACTGAGACTATTCTCCAATTAAGGAAGTATGAGGTTCAAGAAAAAGCCGCTAACTTTTATCTTTTAATGGTTAAACTCCATTTATACTTCTGTTTATATAGTTTAAAAAAAACATTACATTTTCATTGTAAAAACAAAATTAATTATTTTTATAAATTACTAAAATAAATACACTATATCCAAGAATTAAATAATTACCCTAACATCTTCAGTGTTATGCTCTATCTTAAGCTACTTGAATTAAAATATCAAAAAAAAAAAAAATAAAATAATAATTCATAAAACAAATAATAATAAGTAAATCTTCAAACTATTATTATGTATAACAAATATATATCGAGAATAATTAACTAAATTATTATATAAATTCTGGCCCCCTAAAAATTCTGATCAACCTTGATCAAATGATTTACAAACTCTTCCCCCTAAAATCAAAGAATAATTAATAATTCCATAAGTAGAAATATAAGGTATAAATCACATCGAGCCAGAAAAATAACTTACCAAATAATTATGTAAAGACTTATTAAAATAAAATAAAGAAACATTTGAAATTAAATACCCCAATATTCCCCCCATGACACAAACAAATAAAGTTAATAACTTCAAATAACTAGGTAAACAAACTATACAAGGGGTTGGAAAAATTAATCAATTCAAAATTCTCCCCCCAATAATTCTCATAATTAATAAACCTCTCATACCACGTAACATAATTCAACCCTCATCACTAAGTATATTTAAAGAACCACAATTCAACTCTCCAGTTATAGAATAATACACTAACCGAAAAGAATAACAAACTGTTAATCCAGTAGAAAAAAAATATAAAAAGAAAGAAAATGTATTAATATTTCTTAAAGAAACAATTTCTAAAATCATATCCTTAGAATAAAATCCTGCCAAAAAAGGTATACCACATAAAGCTAAATTAGCCACATTAAAACACCCGGAAGTCAAAGGTATATAAACACTTAATCCCCCTATTAACCGAATATCTTGTGAATTATTTATATTATGAATAATAGCCCCAGCGCATATAAACAACAAAGCCTTAAATAAAGCATGAGTTAATAAGTGAAAAAAAGCAAGCTTATAAAATCCTATAGACAAGATTCTTATTATTAATCCCAACTGTCTAAGAGTAGATAAAGCAATAATCTTCTTTAAATCAAATTCAAAATTAGCCCCTAAACCAGCTATAAATATAGTTAATCCAGATAATAATAATAATAAATCTCCCAACCATCTACCACTTAATAAAATATTAAACCGAATTAATAAATAAACACCAGCAGTTACTAAAGTTGAAGAATGAACTAAAGCAGAAACCGGAGTAGGAGCAGCCATAGCAGCTGGCAATCAAGATGAAAAAGGAATTTGAGCTCTCTTAGTTATAGCTGCTAATATAATCAATCCTCCAATAATACTCATCTCCATTCTATACTTTATAGTTTCTAAATAAAAGATATAATTTCATCTTCCGTAATTTAATATTCAAGCAATCGCTAATAAAAAAGCTACATCCCCAATTCGATTAGATAACGCTGTTAATATCCCAGCGTTATATGATTTAACATTTTGAAAATAAATTACTAAACAATAAGAGACCAATCCCAGCCCGTCTCATCCTAATAAAATTCTAACTATATTAGGACTAATAATTAACAACATTATTGATAATACAAATATAAGCACTAATATAATAAACCGATTAATATTTTTATCATCTCCCATATACTCCTTTCTATAATAAATTACCAATGAAGCAATTAATAAAACAAAAGATATAAACAATAGTCTCATTCAATCAAATAAAAAAGTTATTACAATTCTTACAGAATTTAAACTAACAACTTCTCATTCTAGAAATACAGAATAATCATTTAATAAAAAAAAAAGTCTTAATAAAAAAAAATTAATTCTAATTATAATTAAAATTAAAAATCTAATTCTACAAATTGATAAATACTTCATGATCTAAAATGATTAACTCATATCATTGACACCACAAATCAATATTTTAAATAAACTATTTAAATTTAAAGCCAAAATAAACAAATATCTCTTTTTAAGATCAATAAATTTAAAGGGAATCAATGAAGGAATAATAAAAAATACTCACGAATCTTACCCCCTCTAAATGAATAAATACCTGAAAATCCCTTACCATGTTGACTATAAGCATATAAATATAAAGTATAAGCAGCTCTAAAAAAAGACAACAAAGATAAAGAAATTATAGTAATTCAAGATCAACTAATAATTCTATTTAATAAAGAAATCTCCCCCAATAAATTCAAAGAAGGTGGAGCAGCTATATTACAAGCTCTTAACAAAAACCACCATAAAGTCATTGAAGGCATAAAATTCAATAAACCCTTATTAATTAATAAACTACGGCTCCCTAACCGCTCATAAGTAATATTTGCTAAACAAAATAATCCTGACGAACACAACCCATGAGCAATTATCAAAGTATAAGAACCACAAAGTCCTCAATAAGTTAAAGTTATCAAACCACCTAGAACAATCCCCATATGAGCAACAGAAGAATAAGCAATTAAAGCCTTTAAATCAGTTTGACGTAAACAAACTAATCTAATTAAAACTCCCCCAACTAATCTAATTCTTACCCATAAATAATTATACTTAATCCCTCTTACTTGCAAAAAAGAAAAAACACGTAACAATCCGTAGCCTCCCAATTTTAACATAATTCCAGCTAAAATTATTGACCCAGAAACCGGAGCTTCTACATGAGCTTTAGGTAATCACAAATGAACTAAAAACATTGGTATCTTAACTAAAAAAGCTAAAATCAAAGACAAATATAATAAATCATAATTAAATATATAATTACCTAATAAATAAAAATCCATTGTATTTAAACTATTGTATAAATAAAAAATCCCAACTAATATAGGTAAAGAAACTAACAAAGTATAAAACAATAAATACACCCCCGCCTGAAGACGTTCAGGTTGATAGCCCCACCCTAAAATCAAAAATAAAGTAGGAATTAATCTTCTTTCAAAAAATAAATAAAATATAAACAAATTCATTCTTCTAAAAGTTAAAACCAAAAAAATTAACAAAATTAAAACATTAAATAAAAATAAATTTTTATAATTATTATACTTATAAACAGACTCACTAGCTGTAAGCATAAGAGTACAAATCCAAAATCTTAACAAAATCAATCCATAAGAAATAACATCAAACCCTAAAAAATAAGAAATATTTACAAAATAATTTGTACAATAATTTAAAACAATAAAAACAAAAGTTACAATAAATAATAAATTTTGAACCATTCAAAATAAACCATTTATAAAACAAATAGGACTAATAAAAATTATTATAAAAATTAATTTTAACATTGCAAAACATTAAACGATTGAAAATAATCATTTCCATGTGTACGAATTATAGAAACCAAAATAGAAAGCCCCAAAGCCCCTTCACAAACTCTAAAAGTTAAAAATATTATACTAAAAAATCTTCTATAATCTATTAAATTCAAATAGATAAACAAAAAAAAAAATAAGTTCAATACAATATATTCCAATCTCAAAAGCATTGATAGTAAATGTTTTCGATTAGAAACAAAAACAAAAATACCTATTAAAAATAAAAAACAAGGTAACCCTCAATATAATCTTATTAACATTAGTTTTAATAGTTTAATAAAAACATTGGTCTTGTAAACCAAAAATAAGAATTAATCTTTTAAAACTTCAAGAGAAAAGAAATAACTTTATCATTAATCCCCAAAATTAATATTTTAATTAAACTACCTCTTGAAATCATACAATTCTTATTATATTCTTCCACATTAATTTCAAGATTTATTTTCATTCAAATAAACCACCCATTAGCTATAGGATTAATACTTTTAATTCAAACACTACAAATTTGTTTATTAACAGGACTAATAGCAAAAAGATTCTGATTCTCCTATATTTTATTTTTAATTTTTCTAGGAGGAATATTAGTATTATTCATCTATGTAACTTCATTAGCTTCAAATGAAATATTTTCTTTATCCATAAAATTAACAACTCTTTGTATTACTATTATAACAAGTCTTACATTTATTTCTCTATTTATTGATAAACTATCTACACTTCCTTTTATTCAAAACTTAGAAATAAATACCTACTTTAATCCTAACTTATTTACACATGAAAATTCATTAAATCTACATAAATTATATAACTTCCCAACAAACCTAATAACAATTTTATTAATAAATTATTTATTAATTACACTAATTGCAGTAGTAAAAATTACTAAATTATTCTACGGACCTCTCCGGCCTATAAACTAATGAACAAACCTTTACGAACCCAACATCCCCTATTTCAAATTGCAAATAATGCTCTAGTAGATCTTCCAGCACCAATTAATATTTCAGCCTGATGAAACTTCGGGTCATTATTAGGATTATGTTTAACTATTCAAATTTTAACGGGATTATTCCTAGCTATACATTACACCGCAGATATCAACTTAGCATTCAATAGAGTAAATCACATTTGTCGTGACGTAAACTATGGTTGATTACTACGAACTATTCACGCTAACGGTGCTTCATTTTTTTTTATTTGTATTTACTTACATGTAGGACGTGGAATTTACTACGGCTCATATTTATTTACTCCTACATGATTAGTGGGAGTCCTAATCTTATTTTTAGTTATAGCAACAGCTTTCATAGGATATGTCCTACCTTGAGGACAAATATCTTTCTGAGGAGCAACAGTTATTACTAATTTATTATCCGCTATCCCATACCTAGGAATTGATTTAGTACAATGAGTATGAGGGGGATTCGCAGTAGACAATGCTACTCTAACCCGATTTTTCACATTTCACTTCATCTTACCATTTATTGTACTAGCAATAACATTAATTCATCTTTTATTTCTCCATCAAACCGGTTCAAATAATCCCATCGGATTAAATTCCAATATTGACAAAATCCCCTTCCACCCCTACTTTTCATACAAGGATATTGTCGGCTTCGTAATTATAGTAATAGCCCTATTACTTTTAACATTAATTAATCCATACTTATTAGGAGATCCAGATAACTTTATCCCAGCTAACCCCTTAGTTACTCCAGTTCATATTCAACCAGAATGATATTTTCTTTTCGCTTACGCCATTCTTCGATCAATTCCTAATAAACTAGGAGGAGTAATTGCCCTAGTATTATCAATTGCTATCCTAGCTATTCTTCCATTTTATCACTTAAGAAAATTCCGAGGGATTCAATTTTACCCAATTAATAAAATTTTATTTTGAACTATAGTGGTTACAGTAATTTTATTAACATGAATTGGAGCACGACCAGTAGAAGAACCTTACGTTCTAGTAGGACAAATTCTAACTATCATTTATTTCTTATATTATATTATTAATCCCTTAATTAATAAATGATGAGACAATTTAATTAATTAATTAGTCAATGAGCTTGAACAAGCATGTGTTTTGAAAACACAAGATAGAAATCAACCTTTCTATTGACTTTACTAAATAAAATTAACCATATATAATAAATCAATAATAGTTTAAAACCAATTACAAATAACAAAAAATTTAATGAAAATGGTAAAAAACTCTTTCAAGCTAAATATATCAACTTATCATAACGAAATCGAGGTAAAGTCCCTCGAGCTCAAATAAACATAAATGAAACAAAAGTCAGCTTTAAATAAAATATAATACTAAACAAATCACATCCCAAAAAAATAACACAAAACAATATACTTATAAATAAAATTCTAGCATACTCAGCTATAAAAATTAAAGCAAACCCCCCTCTTCTATACTCTACATTAAATCCAGAAACCAATTCCGATTCACCTTCAGCAAAATCAAAAGGAGTTCGATTAGTTTCAGCTAAACAAATGCAAAACCAAACTAATCTTATAGGAAATAAAATTACCAAAAACCAAACAAATTTTTGATAATAAAAAAAATCTAAAATATTATATCTACCAATTAAAAAAACAAAAGATAACAACACCAATGCTATTCTAACTTCATAAGAAATTGTTTGTGCAACAGCACGCAATCCCCCTAATAAAGCATAATTAGAATTAGATGATCAACCAGCAATTATAACAGTATAAACTCCCAATCTAGCACAACACAAAAAAAATAATAAACCTAAATTAAAAGAAAATAATTTAACAAATAAAGGTATACACAACCAAGAAACTAAAGACAAAAATAAAGAAAAAATAGGAGAAAAATAATAAGAGATATAGTTTGATAAAAGAGGATAAGTTTGTTCCTTAGTAAATAACTTAATTGCATCACAGAAAGGTTGAGGAATTCCTATTAACCCCACCTTATTAGGACCCTTACGAATTTGAATATAGCCTAAAACCTTACGTTCCAAAAGAGTTAAAAAAGCCACTCTCACTAAAACACAAATTACTAAAATTAAACCCCCAATAACTGATAAAATAAATTCCATAAAAAACAAGTACTATTTGTAATAATAAATCACATAAATAAATTCTAAATTTATCGCACTAATCTGCCAAAATAGTAGTTAATCATATTCTATAAATAAAATATTATTATTTTAATACCTGGTCCTTTCGTACTAAGATATTATAAAAAATTAAAGATAGAAACCAACCTGGCTTACGCCGGTCTGAACTCAGATCATGTAAGAATTTAAAAGTCGAACAGACTTAACATTTAAGCGGCTACACCTAAAATTATATCTTAATCCAACATCGAGGTCGCAAACTTTTTTATCGATATGAACTCTCCAAAAAAATTACGCTGTTATCCCTAAAGTAACTTAATCTTATAATCACTATTAACGGATCAATAACTCATAAATTAATGATTTTAAATAATTAAAAGTTCATTAAATTTTAATATCACCCCAACAAAATATTTTAAATCATAAAAATAAACCAATTCCAAAAAATTTAAACAACACAAAATATAAAGATTTATAGGGTCTTCTCGTCTTTTAAATATATTTTAGCTTTTTAACTAAAATATAAAATTCTATTATAAATTTATATGAAACAGCTTATACCTCGTCCAACCGTTCATACCAGCCTTCAATTAAAAGACTAATGATTATGCTACCTTTGCACAGTTAGAATACTGCGGCCATTTAAACAATTTCAGTGGGCAGGTCAGACTTTAAAAATAACTCAAAAAGACATGTTTTTGTTAAACAGGCGGGTAAAAAATTTGCCGAGTTCTTTATATAAACTTAACATAAAAAATTATCTAAACAAAAAAATATACTAATTCTATCATTATTCCCTTCTATAAATTATTAATAAAAAAATTTTTATAAATAAATTAAAATATAATAAATAATATAATTAATAAAATAATTTATAACAAACTTTATAATGATTGCTAATTCTAAGCATACATTTTATATTATCACTATTAATTTTTAACAATTTATCTTAAAGCTTATCCCTTAAGATATTCAAGTTAATAAATATTTCAATTAATTAAATAACCAAAAAATCAAAAACTTGTAAATTAAATTTATTTCTAAAAAAACTAGATACCTTTATAAACGAATAACATTTCATTTCTAATAATTTATTTAAAATAATTTTGACACATTAACTCTAATAAATTATTAACTCTTATAAAATCGAGATTAATAAATTTATATTAATTATTTAATAAACCCTGATACACAAGGTACAATACATTAAATTTTCTTTTACTACAAAAATTTTTCAAATTATTTCAATTACCTCTCACAATACTAATAAACTATTATAAACATTATTTTTTCATTAAAAACTACTAAAACATTAAATTATACAATTATTTTTAATACAATAAATCAAAAAACAAAAAAAAAATTAATAAATAAATATTGTTCAGTTTATATTGATTTGCACAAAAATCTTTTCAATGTAAATGAAACGCTTTACTAAATAAGCTTTAAACTGTCATTCTAGATACACCTTCCGGTACATCTACTATGTTACGACTTATCTTACCTTAATAGTAAGAGCGACGGGCGATGTGTGCATATTCTAGAGCTAAAATCAAATTAACAATCTTTAAAATTTTACTGTCAAATCCACCTTCACTAAAATATTTCAAAATTAGATCCGTCTAAATAAATTTATTGTAACCCATCTCTACTTAAACATAAGCTACACCTTGATCTGATATATATTCTTATAAAAATTATAGAAAATTATTATTCTGATAAAATATTCTGATAACGACGGTATATAAACTGAAATACAAATTCAAGTGAGGTTCATCGTGGATTATCAATTACAGGACAGGTTCCTCTGAATAGACTAAAATACCGCCAAATTTTTTAAGTTTCAAGAACATAACTACTACTACCTTAGTGTTTACAATTACATTTTAAATAATAGGGTATCTAATCCTAGTCTATAATTAAAATTTACAAGCTTCAAAATATTTCTACAAAAAATTCTTAAATTTAAAATTTCACCTAATAAATTCAATATTATTTTAAAACAATACATTTTAACTCACACCGAACCAATTTTATTTGCATTATTTGTATAACCGCGGCTGCTGGCACAAATTTAACCAATGCTTTATGAAATCACTATTTCCAAGTTTCCTTGATTAATAATTCTATTTACTGAGATTATATCTAAAATTCAATTACTATTAAAATAAATAAAAATACACGCAAAAACTTACATATAAAATAAATCAATAATAAAATTTAAAGCCAAAATAAAACTTTAATGTTAATAAATAAAAAGTTATCAATTAATAATTAATAAATTATTCACACATTTAAATAACAATTATTAATTAATAAAGTTAAAAAATTTTAATTTTATTAAGTAAAAAAAATTAGTAACTCCTCCCGCGACAGTAACCACCCCCCAAGTAAGTTACCGTTTTTCATTAACAAAAATCAAAGAAAATTAGCCTTTTACAAAAAACTCAAAATTTTTCAATTTACTAATAAATTATTTCAATAAAATTATAATTAAATTTTAATAATTAATAAAGCATAAATAACAAAAAAAAATATAAATAATAATTGAAATAATTATTAAATAAGATAATAAAAAAAAATCAAATTAATTAATAGATATTTAATTAATATAACAGTTTTATCTAGTTTTTTTTTTTTTTTTTTATAATAATAAATTTATAAAATATTAAAGTTATCTTAAAATATATTAATTTATTTATTTATCTTTAATAAATTTTAAATTTTTATTTATATAATATTAAAGATAAATAAACGATATACCAAGTTAAGATTAATAGATATATATATACATATAAATATTTAATTAATTAATAGATATCTATTATCATATAAAACAAAGCCTTAAGATTCATAGATGTATAACAATTATATCAATTTATTAGTATATAATATAATCTAACATTATAAACATTTTTATAGATTAATGATAAAAATAAATATATTGTATTCATCTTTCTATTTATATGAAGTTGGTCTTTTAATTCTCGGAAATGTCTATATTGGAATTTTAAATTATCTAGTTAACTTATTAATTTAATTTTTTTTAATACTTTTTTTATTTATGTAAATCATAAAAATTTTATACTTAATTAAATAATATTTACATCTTAAAATTAAGTATAAAAAAAAAAAAAAAAAAAAAAACCCTAGATGAAATTAGCCTATTTCAAATGAAATAAGTTAATTTCATTC